TTCCATATAGATTACTTCTCAATACAATTTCTTTCAAATTCATTAAAATTTCGTGTACTGATTCTTGAATACCTACTATGGTAGAGTATTCATGTGGTATTTTCTCAGATTTTGCACGTGTGATACATGTTCCTTCTATTTCTCCAAGCAAAGCTCTTCGCATCGCAAAGCCTATTGTGTCAGCTTGACCTTTCATCAGTGGAGAGAGAATAAAGCGCCCATAATGAAGACATTTACTATCTGTTCTTGATTCAACACACTTCCATTGCAGTGTCCGAGTGGATACTCTTATTTTTTCTCGAATCATAGTAATATTCTAAAATATTGATCATTTTTTTTAATCATGTATTTAATTTTTTCAACTTTTATTTCTACAAACGTCTTTTTTTAGGAGGCCTACAGCCATTATGTGGCACAGGGGTTACGTCTAGCACGAAACTTACTCGTATACCACTTCTACGAATAGCCCGTAATGCTCCATCCCTTCCGTTACCGGAACCTTTTATCCTGACTTCTGCTTCTTGCATACCTTTTTTTACCAATGTATGAATAGCATTTTCCGCCACGGTTTGACCCGCAAAGGGTGTCCCTCTTTTTGCACCCCTAAATCTACAAGTACCGGCAGAATCCCAACAAACCGCCTGACCTCCTACATCCGTAACAGTCACAATAGTATTGCGGAAACCTGCTTGAATATGAATAATGCCCTTTGGTATTGGACGTACATTCTTATGCGTACGCCGATTTCTACGAAAACGAAATCTAGGGTTTGCCATATTTTACCATCTCATAAATATGAGTCAGAGATATATGGATATATCCATTTCATGTCAAAAAAATCCTTCATTTTTTCAAATCTTTTACTCCTTTTATTTTCGTAGAATAATTATCCCTGTCGTTGTTTATGTTTTAGGTTAGAACAAGTTACTAAAATTCGTTTTCGTCTGAGGATCAGACGACATTTTGAACAAATTTTACGAACAGAAGCCTTTTTTTTCATATTTGTCATTCCTTACTTAAATTCCGAATCTATTTCTTGGAAGAAAATTCATTTCTTGAAATTTTGAACCTCTAATTGTATTCTCATGGGAAGGCTTTTTGAAGTGGAAAAACCACTTAGTCCTCTGAGTCCTCTGAGTCCTCTGAATCCTTTTTTACGCGGGGGAATCTATAAATTATACGACCTTTGGTTGCATCATAAGGGCTTACTTCAATCTTAACCCTATCTCCCAGTAGGATCCGTATAGAATTACGTCGTATCTTTCCTGAAATATAACCTAGAATCACAGTTTCATTATCTAAACGAACGTGGAACATAGCATTAGGGAATGCTTCAACAACCAAACCCTCATGAATTACTTTTTTTTCTTCTTTATCGTACATTTTAATGAAAACCTCATTTAAACTATAATAAAGGAAAGAGAATATATACTCTGCTGTTTCTCTCACAAATTAGAAATTTATTATATAATAGAATTCGAAGATTACCATATATAACATAAAATTTCCCCACCAATTCTTTCTAGTCGAGCTTCCCGATCCGTCATTATACCTCGAGAGGTGGAAAGAATTACAATTCCCATTCCACCCAAAATTCTAGGAATTCGTTGATAGTTAGAATAGATTCGTAGACTAGGCCGACTTACTCTTTTTAAATTTAAACTATTTCTATAAGGTCTTTTCCTTCTATGTCGCAGAGTTAAAACCAAAAAAGATTTGTTTCTTTCTTGATGTTTTCTCGCGTTTTTAATAAAGCCCTCTCGTAAAAGTATTTTAACAATGCTTTCGGTGATGTTAGTAGATGTTATTCGAACTCTTCTTTTTCTATTCATGTCAGCATTTCGTATAGAGGTTATTATATCAGCAATAGTGTCCCTACCCATGATCAACTAAAATCAGTGGTGTCTCCGAATTTTAATATAATCAACATGCTTTTTTTATTAGTTTATTTTTTTTTTTATGAATTTTCAATCAAAAGAAAATTCAAAAGGAAAGGTATATACGTGATACACAATCCACTATTTCGTTCAAATATCCTACTTATCATCTTATAATACCTCAGGAGCTAATGAAAGTATTTTAGTAAAGTTTTGTTTCAATTCCCGGGCAATCGCACCAAAAACTCTGGTTCCTTTTGGATTTCCTTTTTGATCAATGATAACTGCAGCATTGTCATCATATCGTATTATGAGACCGTTGTTGCGTTTGAGTTCTTTACGGGTACGTACAATTACAGCTCTGATCACTTCTGATCTTTCTAAGTGCTTACTTGGTTTTGCTTTTTTGACCACAGCAACAATAACGTCACCAATATGAGCATATCGGCGATTGTTAACTCCTAAGATTCGAATACACATCAATTTTCGAGCCCCGGTGTTGTCTGCTACATTCAAATAGGTTTGAGGTTGAATCATATCTTCTTTTTATCTGTTCTTTCAATAAATGCAAAGGCGAAAAATTAAAATCAATATCAAAATAAAAAGTAAAAAGAATCTCCGGTTGTTTTTATCCCCAAGATCCATTTCCTTTGGTTCTACATTCCTATCCTGAAATAATGAATTGAGTTCGTATAGGCATTTTAGACGCCGCTATCGAGATAGCCCTTCGGGCTATATTTTCTGCTACTCCGCTTATTTCATAAAGTATTCGACCTGGTTTGACAACAGCTACCCAATAATGGGAGGGTCCTTTCCCCGAACCCATACGGGTTTCCGCAGATTTTATTGTAAGTGGTTTGTCTGGAAATATACGTACCCATATTTTTCCACCGCGACGTGAATTTCGCGTTATTGCTCGTCGCCCCGCTTCTATTTGTCTAGGCGTGATCCAAGCAGGTTCAAGTGCCTGAAGAGCATATCTTCCGAAACAAATACGATTCCCCCGATAAGATAATCCCTTCATTCTTCCTTTATGTTGTTTACAGAATCTGGTTCTTTTGGGGTTATAGTTGATGGTTTTTTCTTAATTCCATCTCTATTACAGAACCGGACATGAGAGTTTCTTCTCATCCGGCTCCTCGCGAATGAAAAAATTTCAATTTGAATTGAATATTTAGAAATTCAGAATAGAATTCTGAATTAATTTTTTATAAAGTTTGTACTTAATTAGATTGCTCTTATTTTTGCAATGCAATCTAATAAAAAAGGAATTTTCGCGGGCGAATATTTACTCTTTCAATATCTATTTCAGTTTTATAGGATTAGTTTATCACGTTTCTGAATAGATGAATTGGTTTCTGGTTCGTTCCGCCATCCTTCCCAATGAATCATTAGGATTCTTTTTCAATTGAATCTTCTGTATTCATGGATTCCATCGTTCCCATCGCTTCTTGATTAATGGTTAGGTCTCCCTTCGACAACGGAGCTCTTAATGAACTTTGTTCTTGAGCCAACCTTCTTAGTCTTTATTGGCTTGAGGCTCTTTCTTTTTTCTATGAATAGATTCATATCATATACTTATGTGTGAATTTGTATTCATGCTTTATTACATTGTCTTTTCTGATATGACCTTACATAGTGGAATCATATATCATTTCGATTCATTTTTTTCTTTCTTTCCCCTTTCTTTTTATCCGCATCCCCTTCCTTTAATGTATATTTTTATTTTTTTACAATTCTTTTGATTTCTTGAAAAATTCAGTTGCTGCAATGATAGGACCAAAATATCATATCTTGACTGCTTCTTTGGATCCAGATAATGTGATGCGATGAGTTGGTTATTAGTTCTATATTCATTAGTTCATACTATGCGTTCTTACCCTTTTTTCGTCTTAATTCTAACAAAAACCAACGAGTCACACACTAAGCATAGCAATTCTATCAAAAGTTCAATTGAATTTTTATTCAACCTTATATAATTTTAAATGAGAATTGTTTTGATGGAAAAAAAGGTTTTCATTCTTTGTTCTATCGTTAAATCAAAACAGAAAGACAAGTCAAGTAAAGGCTTATTATTTCTCGTCTATAAATATCCAAATTTTGATACACAATATCCCATAGATAGTTTGAACCGTATGTGCGCAATAATCAATTTTCGCGCGAATGGTTTGTAGGGGAACCCTACCCTCTTTTCTCCATGCAACACGTGCAATGTCTTTTCCACCGAGACGGCCTGCGATTTGTATTTTAATTCCTTTTATATCAGCTTGTTGGGCTAATTCAATAGCCTTTTTCATTGCCCTTCGAAAGGGTACCCTATTTTTTAATTGTACGGTTATAAATTCTGCAAGAAGACTTGGATGTCTATAAGGTTTTTCAATTCTTATAATAGCAATGTTGAGTTTTCGGTTCACACAATTCAATTCTTTTTCTAGATTTTTTCTTAGGTCCTTGATCCCTTGTGATCTCGTTTCCATTAATAACTTGGGAAATCCCATATAGATGATAACCTCTATCAGATCGATTTGTTTTTTAATTTCGATACGTACAATTCCTTCGACATCCGAGTATCTTCTTGTCTTTTTTTTTACATAATTTTTTAGAAAATAATTTTTTATAAAATTCCGTATTTTTTCATCTTCTTGTAGACCTTCAGAATAATTTTTTGGTTGTGCAAACCAAAGGGAATAATGATCTTGAGTTGTACCAAGTCTGAAACCTAGTGGGTTTATTTTTTGTGCCATATTACTCTTTATACGTTATCTCCCCTCTTATTGTTGGTTTAAAAAGTATGTGTTGAAGCTTTTTTACAGGTGAATAATTCGGACGAGCCCAAAATTCTCGCATATTTTTTTTTCTAAAGTCTTTCATGAAGAATTTATGTTGTATTACAAAAGTTATTTGACAAGTAGATCTTTTGATAATATCATAACGTCCTCGAGCTCGGGGTTTTGATTTTGTTCTCTTAGTTCCTTTGTTAACTTCGATTTTCTTAATAAAAAACTCTGTCCTGTCTAAACCTGTTTCGTACTCAGCAGTTGCTACTGCATTTTCTAGCACGTCACTGATTTTATGAGCTGCTTTTTTATAGGGCAAGAAACTTAATATCGTTGCTGCATCATGGTAGGAACATCCACGGATCTGATTAATTATTCTTTGTGCTTTGTGAACAGACATTCGCATATATCGACCAAAAGCATAATATGTTTCCCTTCTTCCATTCAGTTCACTTGATTCATCGTTTTCTTCTTGCCTCATCTTTTTTATGATTTCCATTCAAGTTTACCTCCTATTAATGAACAATAAACATATTATATAAAAAAAAATTAACGGCGACGAGATTTTTTCTCTGTTTTTAGAAATTTTTTCTCTGTTTTTTGGAATTTTTTCTCTGCTTTTTGAGATTTTTTCTCTGCTTTTTGAGATTTTTTTCCTTTTTTTTGAGATTTTTTCTCTGTTTTTTCGTGTTCTTTTAAATTAAAAGTCGGTGCAAATTCTCCCAATTTATGACCTGTCATACTAGACGTTATGTAAATGGGCAAGTGTTCCCTTCCATTATGGATAGCAATTGTGTGGCCAATCATTATGGGTAAAATAGTGGATGCCCGAGACCAAGTTACAATTATTTCTTTTTTCGTCTTTGTGTTAATCTTATCAATTTTTCTTAATAAATGATTCGCTACAAAAGGATTTTTATTTAGTGAACGCGTCATAGTTAATTACTCCTATTTTTTTTAATGTAAAGACAAAGAAACAAATTCTATTTACTTTTTCTTTTTACTACGTCGACGAATAATCAAATTATTACTATATTTATTCCTTTTTCTACTTCTTTTTCCAAGTGCAGGATAACCCCAAGGGGTTGTGGGGTTTTTTCTACCAATTGGGGACCTCCCTTCACCACCCCCATGGGGATGGTCTACAGGGTTCATAACTACTCCTCTTACTACAGGACGCTTACCTAGCCAACGCTTAGATCCGGCTCTACCCAAACTTTTATGCTTAACTCCAATATTCCCCACTTGTCCGATTGTTGCTGAGCAGTTTTGGGATATAAAACGGACCTCCCCAGAAGGTAATCTTAATGTGGCCGACTTCCCCTCTTTTGCCATCAGTTTTGCTACAGTACCCGCTGCTCTAGCTAATTGTCCACCCTCTCCAAGTGTCATTTCTACGTTATGCATGGCTATGCCTAAGGGCATATTGGTCAAAGGTAGGGCATTCCCTATTTTTATAGGACCTTTTGTACCAGAAAAAATTGTATCTCCAATTCTAGCCCCTCTGGGATGTAAAATATATCTTTTTTCACCATCCACATAGTGTATGAGACAAATGTTTGCATTTCGATTAGGATCATATTCTATGGTTACGATTCTACCATATACGTCTTTTTTATTCCGTCGAAAATCGACTTTACGGTATAGACGCTTATGACCTCCCCCTCTATGCCTTGCGGTTATGATGCCTCTGGCATTACGGCCTTTACGACAACGACGTTGTCCATGGATCAATTTATTTCGTGAATTGGATTTCACTTTATTTTCTACAGCTCCTTTGCGTGTGCTCGGGGTAGAAGTTTTGGTTTTGTATCTAGGCATGGGTATCTCTTTATAACTTTTCTTCTTTTTCATTTCTAATGAGATAGAAAATACGAAATAACTTAAAAAAATAGATTGAATAAATCTTTTATTTTTATTTATTCCAAATACTCAAATTGCTCCTCTGAATTATGATCCAAAGAGTAAAGGAAAAAGAATCATTCTATGATGGAAATCAATAGAATAACTGTTTCTTTTTGTTGTGTCCATAGCGAGTATACACTATAAAATCAAATAGAAATATCCCCGGAATTTGTAATAGATCGATGAGATAAAGGATTTGTTAGCGAGAACTTTAAAACTAGAAAGGAATTTTCGAATTTTTATGGAATTTTAGTCGAAATCGAAAGTATTCATAGAAATATGAATTCTAGTAATTTCTCGCTATTTCTTCGGTTTCTGAGTCATAATCATTGTGTAGGAGAGATGGCCGAGTGGTTCAAGGCGTAGCATTGGAACTGCTATGTAGGCTTTTGTTTACCGAGGGTTCGAATCCCTCTCTTTCCGTACTTTCGCCTAATTCGCCAACATTCCTAACTGTAACAAATCAACCAACAAGAAATACCATTCAATTAAGTAGTAGAACATAACAGTTAGGTCCTTCTTTTATTTATATATATATTTTATTTTTCATTGCTGCGGTACGTAAAATACTGGAAAGTAAAGTACGGGCAAGGAATGAAAATCTTTCTGCCGATCTATGATACATGCATAGGAAAAATACAGGGCGGGGTAGGATATATGAGTCGGAGAAAATCTGGATCAAACCCCTGACTTTAAACCTTAAGTCAATTTACTTTGGCAAAAGAAAGGGGCCAAATTCTTTGCTTTGTATTTTATTTAGGGTTAAGTCTGACGGGAATAATATTCTATCACTAGCAATTCATTTATTTTGAAACCGACCCACTTACTATCTATTATTTGATTGACTAATCCTTTATATGGGAATGGGTGAAGGGTCAAATGTTTGGGCAATTTCTTAGGGGGAGATGAATCAAGATAATTTTGAATTAGAGTTCTGGATTTTTGTTCATCCCTTGCCATAATAGTATCTTGGGGTTTGCAACGATAACTTGGTATATCTACTATACGACCATTAACTAAAATATGTCTATGGTTAACTAATTGACGGGCTGCCGGAATAGTCGGAGCCATACCCAATCGAAAAAGGATGTTATCCAAACGCATTTCAAGTAATTGTAGTAAAACCTGACCTGTTGACCCTTTGGCTTTTCTGGCGATACGCACGTATTTAAGTAATTGTCGTTCTGTAATACCATAATGAAAACGCAATTTTTGTTTTTCTTCTAGACGAATACGATATTGAGATCTTTTCCTGTAACGTGTTCTAAGATGAGTTCTGGCTCTAGGCCTTTTATTAGTTAATCCAGGCAAAGCCCCCAGACGGCGTATTTTTTTGAAACGAGGCCCTCGGTAACGCGACATAAAGACTCCTTTCTTTTTTATTCTTTTATTTTCTTTTTTTATATTTCATTTTACAAAAGAAATCGAAATTAAAACTGAACTTAATAATAAATGAAGCGAAATTCCCTGAAGTAGAATAGAATGAAATGAATTTTTATTGTATAAATATCGTATACGAATCCATTTTTTTTGTATTTTTCAATATGTAAGTAAACTAAAAGGAAAGGGGACCTTATTTTTTGTTCTTTGATTTCGAAATTTTATTCATCATGTAAAAAAAATCGAACAAATACAAAAAAAATAGAGAAAAGCCGGCTATCGGAATCGAACCGATGACCATCGCATTACAAATGCGATGCTCTAACCTCTGAGCTAAGCGGGCTCACAGAAATTCTACATACATAGGAATTCGATAAACTAGATCTTAGTTTAGGCTTAGCTATTAACTATTCTTTTTTATTCTTTTATAATAAAAGAAATTTGAATTCTAAGAATTTCGAATCGATAAAGCTGAAATAAAGACCTTTCGGTCTAGTAATCGGTATAGTAATCCGTATCAATTCTACGGTTCCGACATAAAAGAATAAAAAAGAAAGGGGAAAGACATTCCACTGAGATTCGAATTTTCAAACAAAGAAAGGGGGATATGGCGAAATCGGTAGACGCTACGGACTTAATTGGCTTGAGCCTTAGTATGGAAACCTACTAAGTGAAAACTTTCAAATTCAGAGAAACCCTGGAATTAATAAAAATGGGCAATCCTGAGCCAACTCCTTTAAAAAAAAAGCAAAAAATAAGGGTTCAGAAAGCAAGAATAAAAAAAAAGGAAAGGTGCAGAGACTCAAAGGAAGTTGTTCTAACAAATGAGGTTGACTTGTTCTTATAAGAATTCTTCCATCAAAACTCCAATTCAAAAAAAAGGGTAAAGCATATACGTAGTGAACTATATCAAATGATTAATGACAACCCGTACGTTTATGTATATATATATATAAATTGATATATATAATAAGATAATATGAATGAAATTGGATAGAATATGAATCTGAAATATATATTAGAAAATAGATAATTCTATCTAAATAAAAATTTTAGAATCTGAAATGAAAAAATGGAAGAGGGGAATCGATTCCAAGTTGAAAAAAGAATCCAATATTCATTTACTCCATAGTCTGATAGATCTTTTGTGATTAATCGGACGAGAATGAAGATAGAGTCCCGTTCTACATGTCAATACTGACAACAAAGAAATTTCTAGTAAGAGGAAAATCCGTCGACTTTAAAAATCGTGAGGGTTCAAGTCCCTCTATCCCCAAAAGCTTATTTCACTCCCTAACTAGTTATCCTTTTTTTATTAACAGTTTGAAGGTGGTTATGTTCCTTATTTTTTTTGTTTTCAATTTCAAAAAGGCTAAAGGCCCCGGACGGAATTTCCCTTATCAAAAGTCTTGTGATATACGTATGAGTGATTCACAATCAATAGAATATCATTACACGTACTAAAACTTAAATAAACTTAGAGACAAAGTCCTTCTTTTTGAAGACCAAAGAAATTCTTTTCGTCCTTTTCATTGAAGTTCTCTATGAAAATGAGTAGATGATGCCCCAGAAGGGGGAATGGTCGGGATAGCTCAGTTGGTAGAGCAGAGGACTGAAAATCCTCGTGTCACCAGTTCAAATCTGGTTCCTGGCACATGATAAAGACGAGTATCCATTCTAGAAATGAACCAATAAGGATCGATATACATATTCATTAATAGTCGAGATCATGACACATAAGGAAGCTATAAGTTATTTATTTAGTTATCGCGCAATATACTCCATCTATTTTTTAGATAGACGGATAGATAGTTTTTAAAATAAAGAATTTCATTTAGTTAGTTGAAACAGAGGCTAGTAGTGACGAAGTATTAGGGTATGGGAAAGGGAAAGGATTCATCCCGTATGGGATGATCAGAATCTCCCCCCCCAATGGGGTCGCTCCCGATTGATTTCAACCACTTGCGTTTCATCCATAATTTGACTATACTTATAATAAATTTCAACCATTTGTGTTTCCTCAATGATTTGGTTCTAATTGATTTAAACCAGCCATTCGTGGAAAGGAGGGATTTGGTTCTAATTGATTTAAACCAGCAATTCTTTTCTTTCCATAGTTTCCTAAAGATTACGGAGTTTCGTTTCTTCTTGATTCGTTTCTTCTACTCTTCTACTCTTCTGCCAGTGTCATTCTTGTCTTTCTATTGATAGTTATTATTTGGATGTGACTATTTGGAATGTTATAGTTATTATTTGGAATGTTATTATTTGGAATGTTATTATTTGGAATGTTATAGTCCCCACTCTTCTCTCCCTTGGAGGGGAGAAGGGGTCTCCCTTTATATGTATATGGTTACAATTATCTACGTTCTCAATGTGCCTACGACGTAGCACCAGGCGGGCTGTTAGCTAGTTAGTGTGTATCATCTTCCAAGAATGGAGTACGGTGTGGATCAACCGGAAGAGGTATGCATAAAAGTATTTGCTCCAAGGATCTATTCATAAAAAAAAGGATACTGTAGATCTTAGTTCCTTGGGATTGTAGTTCAATTGGTTAGAGCACCGCCCTGTCAAGGCGGAAGCTGCGGGTTCGAGACCCGTCAGTCCCGATAGATCCGATAACCACTATATAATGGATCAATTCATCCTTCCACTTTCTGGTCTGGGAAAAGGAAGACAATCGAATTTCACTCTCAATAGGTATTCTTATGATTCTTAGTTCTTTTTTCTTTTATATATATATATATATATTTTGGATTCAGTATGGATAAAGGATCTTCCTATGTTATACTATTCAATTCGCAACGGCGAATTGATATGATCACTCATATATTGGTATTCTTGATATAAATAAAGATGTAATTCATCCCATTGAATTGACAGGCGAAAAATGGATCATCTCTATGGGATGAAATCCCGAGTTATTGCGAAGTAAAAAAACGATGAGATTATGGAAGTAAATATTCTCGCATTTATTGCTACTGCACTCTTCATTCTAGTTCCTACTGCCTTTTTACTTATAATCTATGTAAAAACGGTTAGCCAAAATGATAAATTTGAATGAAACTTAACTTCTTTATCAATGATTGAAAAAATGGAAATAAAAAAGGATTCCAATTTCGTTTCTTAAATGAAATGAGCAGGCTAGAATCAGCAGTATTCGATGAAATTGGATAGTATGGTAGAAAGATTCATATATTTCTTTCTACCATGCTATACTTTTCATTTATCTATTAGATTAGTGCTTTTTTGTAGTGTCGAAAGTTGTGCTATACTATAATTCTAATAAAGATACAGACTTCAATTTAGATAGATCAATCCACAATATGTATCTTCTGTTATGTACATAGGGACCCCAATTCTTTTTTTTGCTACATCTATTTGATAGATTTGTATGGATTCTGATCAATCCGAACTAATCGAAAGGCAACTCTTACTTTCAATTTACAGTTCGAATTCCTAGATTTCGGATTATTTCAAATAGAAATCCAAGTATCCACCGAAAGAATCAAAGAAAGAAAAATGGTATGTAAACTTCTTCGAATTTTGAAAAGAAATGGTAAACCTCATTAATTGAATTTGTAACACTTAAACCATGATATGAGTCGATAAATCCGGTTTCTAAAATAATAAAACAAGTGGTAAGTGCCAAATATGCAACTCGTCCGGGTCAAGATCTTATTATGTGTATATCTTGTTGAACAAGCACTATATCTATGTTCTTTCCTCTAGAAAGTACGTATCCGCTTAATATTTCTAACAGAACGGCGGCTTTCTCTTGTATTTGGAGAAAAAGGAAAACAAAAGGGGTCTGTTGTTCCCCATTGTCCCTATATAATTTGTATAAGAGTCCGTTCGGCGAAATAGAGAATTTCGAAAAAATCCGAAATCTATTTCCTATCATCTATATTTCCTTTCGAAATAGAAACATGGGAATTATTGAAATATCTCTTTGATTGACATTATTATCTTTAAAAACACTTTGCGGAACGATCTATAAAACAATGGATACAGTTTGATTCCTCATACTCAAAACTCAATTAGTTAAGTAGTATTTCTAGAGTCCACTTCTTCCCCATACTACAAGTGAAAGGGAAAATGTAAAGACTACCATTAAAGCAGCCCAAGCGAGACTTACAATATCCATGTGAATTATGTCCCCTATCTCTATAAATAAGAAGGAATTTTTCCATTATTGTTCACTAATACTAATAATAGTGAAATCAATGGTACAGAGTAAAAAAAAAAGGATTCTTATTTCGGACTATTCATTAAATTTAATGAAGCAATTCAATAAATCCACATACATATAACAAATTCCTATACGATTTTGAACAGCCTATTCCAGGTTCTTTTTGAGCTTTTTCACAATTACTAATTACGAACTAGTTAGATATAACCTTCGGCTGGGGAATAATTCGGTGAGTTATAGGTTCTATCAGTCGATAAGGAATTTCGGGTCTTTTTTTTAATTAGAATCAGGCGACACCCGGATTTGAACTGGGGAAAAAAGGATTTGCAGTCCTCCGCCTTACCACTCGGCCATGCCGCCAACATGATA